GCAGAGGACCAATAAACCACCTGACCTCGTATATCTGTAACAGTTACTAGGGTATTGTTGAAACTTGCTTGAACATGAATAACTCCCGATGGTATTCTACGTGCACTCTTACGTAACCCAATACGTCCATTCCTACGTGAACCAATTCTTGGGATAAGTTTTGCCATATTGTATCATTTCATAAATATGAGTTCGAAATATATGGATGATCCATTTCATGTCAAAAAAAAGATCCTTTTTTATTTGTATCTTGGCTCTTTTAGAGAGCTTTTTAGAAATCTTATCCTTGTCTTTGTTTATGTCTCGGGTTGGAACAAATGACTATCATTCGTCCCCGCCTACGGATCAGTCGACATTTTTCACAAATTTTACGAACAGAGGCCCTTATTTTCATATTTGTTATTCCTTACCTTAATTACGAATATACTTTTTGGTTGGAAGAAAATAAGTTTCTTTAAATTTTGAACCTCGAATTATCCCCATAAATAATAAAGTAATGGTGAAGTTGAAAAAACAATTAGACTACCTAATCTAATAATCTTTTGAACCCTTGTTTTGCGTAGTCTATAATATACCTTTGGTTGAATCATAACTACTTTTTTTTTCAATTTTGACTCTATCTCCTCCTGGTAGTATCCGTATAAAACTACGTCGTATCCTTCCTGAAACATAACTTATAATCTGATCATTATCTAAACGAACCCGCAACATACTGTTGGGAAGTGATTCAGTAAAATTGAAACCCTCATGAATCCAATCCTTTATTTTTTTGTTCTTTCATTCCAAGTCAAGTAAAACCCCTTAAGTATCAACTAATAATGGAGTTGGAGTGATATTAGACAACTCGTTCTCTTTATTTCACAAATAGGAAGTTCCGGATCCAATTCGGATATTCGAAAGGATTACCATATATAACACAAAATTTCTCCACCGATTCCTTCTAATCGAGCTTCTCGGTCTGTCATTATACCTCGAGAAGTCGAAAGAATTACAACCCCCATCCCTCCTAAAATTCTAGGAATTCGTTGATGGTTGGAATAGATTCGTAGACCAGGACGACTGATCTGTTTTAAATTTAAAATATAGAATATATTAGAATATGGTTTTTGCCTATTCTTTCTATGTCGCAAGGTTAAAACCAAAAAAAAATTGTTGTTTTCCCGATGTTTTCTCACGTTTTCGATAAAACCTTCTCGTAAAAGTATTTTAACAATGTTTTCGGTAATGTTCGTCGATGCTATTCGAACCGTTCCTTTTTTATTCATGTCAGCATTTCGTATCGAGGTTATTATATCAGCAATAGTGTCCCTACCCATGATGAACGAAATTTATTCTAGTACCTCCGAATTTTGATATAATCAACATGTTCTTTCTTTTTTTATTTATGAATTCTTAAATAAATAAGGTATATGCGTGAAACAGAATCTACTAATCTATATTCATTCAAATATCCGACTATAAATTATAATACCTCGGGAGCTAATGAAACTATTTTAGTAAAATTGAACTGTCTCAATTCCCGGGCAATCGCACCAAAAACTCGAGTTCCTTTTGGATTTCCTTCTTGATCAATGAGAACTGCCGCATTATCATCATATCGTATGATCATACCGTTTTCACGTTTGAGTTCTTTACAAGTACGTACTATTACAGCTTTGACGATTTCTGATCTTTCTAAGGGCATATTAGGTACTGCTTCTTTGATCACAGCAACAATAATGTCACCAATATAAGCATATCGGCGATTACTAGTTCCTATGATGCGAATACACATCAATTCTCGAGCCCCGCTATTGTCCGCTACATTCAAATGGGTCTGAGTTTGAATCATTTTTTATTAATCCCTTTTTTCAGTGCAAAGAAAGGGCGAAGAAAAAAATAAATATTGTTTGTCCAGAAAAACATTTTCGATTCTTTATTTTTCATCCCAAAGAACTCTTTATTTGTTCTACATTCCTATCCTGAAATAATGAATTGAGTTCGTATAGGCATTTTTGACGCTGCTATTGAAATGGCTTTTCTGGCTATATTTTCTGCTACTCCGCCCGTTTCATAAAGTATTCGACCTGGTTTAATGACAGCTACCCAATATTCGGGGGATCCTTTCCCCGAACCCATACGTGTTTCCGTAGGTTTGACTGTAACTGGTTTGTCTGGAAATATACGTACCCATACTTTTCCACCCCGACGTGCATTTCGTGCCATTGCACGTCGTCCTGCTTCTATTTGTCTAGATGTGATCCAAGCGGGTTCAAGTGCCTGAAGAGCATATTTACCGAAACAAATACGATTCCCTCGATAAGAGATTCCCTTCATTCTTCCTCTATGTTGTTTACGGAATCTGGTTTTTGGGGGGTGATAGTTGATGGTTGTTTATCCCAATTCCATCTCTACTACAGAACCGGACATGAGAGTTTCTTCTCATCCAGCTCCTCGCGAATGAAAATAAAAAAGTTTAAGATACACAATTATAGTTTAAAAATATACTGAATCGTGGGATTTTTTTAGATTTTATCTAATCTACTAATCGAGTAGGAATTCTTATATCTTGTTTGAATAATATAAAAAATTTCATTAAACATAGATGTTGATCAAAAAATAAATAATAGAATCTTTTTCAAATAGAAAGTATTATAACAATGTCGTTTTTAACGTTATGATAACGAATAATTTTTTTTTACCTTATTTTATCTATCATCCTATCGATCGTCCAAAAATGACTAATCCACTAAAAAAAATCTTTCGCGGACGAATATTTACTCTTTTTATATCTCATCATCAGTCGTAGGGTTAGTTAGCGCACGATCATTTCTCAGCATAAATGAATGAGTATCAGTTCCTTCCGCCATCCTGCCCAATGAATCATTTGAATTTATTCATTATTCATTGGTTCCGTCGTTCTCATCGCTCTCGAATAATTAATGGTTAGGTCTTAATTCTACAACGGAGCTTCTAATGAAATTTTGTTGAGTCAATCTTCTCAGTCTTTATAGGCTCGAAGCTCTTGATTGGTTTGTTCTATAAATAGATTTCTCTAATTATGTATGAATCATGGTATTGATGCTTTCTTACTATGTTATGAGATGCGTAGACCTTACATGTTGGAATCATATATCAGTGATTGAGATTCTTTAGTCTTTCTCTCAACTTCCATTTTATGCTATATTTTTTTATTATTTCGCTTCACAACTCATAATCAGATTGATTTTTTTTGTTTATGAAAAAAATATTTCAGTTGCTACAACGATATGACCAATGTCTCATATCTTGACTGGTTTTTTTGGATCCAGATAGTATGAAGCGATGGGTTGGTTATTAGTTCTATAGTTATTAGTTCATATTTATTATGGGCTTGGTCCGTTTTTTGAATCCTAACAACTTATTAAAAAATCAACGAGTCACACACTAAGCATAGCATTATATCAAATGGTCAATCGAATTTTTATTTCACCCTATAAAAAAATGAAAAATAGGAATTGCTTATTTTTGATTGAGCGTAAAAGAAAAAAGTATCATTTTTCATTACTGTATATGTATAGAACAGAAACAAGTATATCGTAAGGGCTTATTATTCCTCGTCGTCTGTAAATATCCAAATTTTGATGCCTAATATTCCATAGATAGTTCGAATTGGATAGGAACAATAATTAATTTTAGCTCGAATGGTTTGTAGGGGAACCTTACCTTCTCTGATCCATTCGACACGTGCAATTTCTTTTCCGTCAATACGTCCTGCAATTTGTACTTGAATTCCTTTTGTATCTGCTTGTTCAGTTAATTCAATAGCTTTTTTCATTGCTTTTCGAAAGGAAACTCTATTCTTTATTTGTTCGGCTATAAATTCTGCAAGAATATTAGGGTCTCTGTAAGGTTTTGCTATTCTTGTAATAGCAATGTTGAGTTGTCGGTTCACATCATTCAATTCTTTTTGTACGTTCATTTCTAATTCTTCGATTCCTCGCGGTCTCCCTTCTATAAATAAAAAAAACTTTGGGAATCCCATATAGATTATGACCTGAATCAGATCGATTCTTTTTAGAATCTTGATATGTGCAATTCTCTCGACACCAGAAGATATTATCATATTTTTTTTTTGTACATACTTGATATAATCTCGTATTTTTTGATCTTCTTGTAAACCTTCAGAATACTTTTTTGGTTGTGCGAACCAAAGGGAATGATGATCCTGAGTGGTATCAAGTCTTAAACCAAGTGGATTTATTTTTTGTCCCATACGTCTCCACTACTATACATATCATGATACGTCATATCAGTATACTTCTTTTTTATATATCCATTTGGGGTTTTTAACCATATGAGATATTCTTCATATAAGGATATCTCTTTCAATACAATAGTTATATGGCAAGTGAGCCTTTTTATCGGATAACTACGTCCTCGAGCCCCAGGTTTCAATTTTTTTACGGTGGTGCCTTCGTTGACTTCAGCTTTACTAATAACTAAAGTTGCTTTGTTGAAACCCATATTGTGACTAGCGTTTGCTGCATCAAAAACCAATTTAAAAATGGGAGAACATGCTCTATAAGGCATGAGTTCCAGTATTTTAAGTGTTTCTTCGTAAGAACGCCCACGAATCTGATCAATTACTCTTCGTGCTTTATGAGCAGAGATGCATATATGTTGACTTAAAGCGTATGTTTCTGTATTTGGGTTCCCTCCTTTCTTCGTTATCATATATAATAAGTTTTCACCTCCTATTAATAATTTTAATGTCAACATTTATTAACGACGAGATCTATTATCGTTTTTCGCATGGCCCTGGAAATTTAGAGTAGGTGCAAATTCTCCCAATTTGTGGCCTACCATACGAGCAGTTATATAAATAGGTAAATGTTCCTTTCCGTTATGGATAGCAATAGTATGACCGATCATTGTGGGTATAATTGTAGATGCTCGTGACCAAGTTCTTATTATTTCTTGTTCTTTTTCCACCTTTTTTTTGTTAAAATTCATTATTCTTAATAAATGATTCGCTATAA